CTTTGTGAAATATGAAAAATTTTCCAGCTATAAGACGTGAGCGAAAAAAAAAGAAAATTTAACTCATAACATCTATGTCAGCCCTTTATTTTGTCTTAATGCATTCAAAACAACGCGCTTTCTAGATGATCCCTCTAGACGGGGGGACAAATAATCTTTCTAGTTACTTCGTTCTTTATTTCTATTTGAGCGAATCTTTAGGAAAAACATTTTATTTCTACCGAGCTAAAACAAGATGTCGATGTCTATAGTAAACCAAAGTCATCATTTAATACTTATTTTGCTTCAATCTCGACTATACAAAACAAACAAAAAATTGAAGATTTAGTTACGATTAGAAATACACTTTTTTGTCTTTATCCATAGGCCCTTTACTCATACTCATTCAATTGGAAGTATTAATCCAATAAAAAAAAAAATTATGTTTCGTAATCTCATAATCCAATTTTTCAATTTATAATTGACTCTTGAATACAAATCACGAGAATATATATTCTTCCTCGAATTTTTCATTGAGAGGTAAAGGATTTAATCCTTTTTAGAAATAAAGTTTTTGATCGGAATATGCGCCGACGGATCCCTTAACTATTTGCAGTAGGGTTAATAGAACGAATCGCACTTTTACCACTAAACTATACCCGCTATGCTGCGATTATTGTATATAAACAAGCTTTTTGTCGAGTAAGAGAATCAATAGGGTCATAAAAAAAAAAAAAAAAAGAATTATGAAAATTAGGGCGTTGATGTATTGTATTTCCTCATGCAACCTAATGAGGATTAGGAAAAGAAGACTCGTTGCATTGATTCTATATTAGAAGAATGGAAAAATTCCAATAACAAGTATTTTTGAATCAAATAAAATAACTTTTTTTATCTTATCTAATTTGTTGCAACAAAAAATAAAAAATGGCCCGTGACACGGGCCAGGACGTGGAAATAAAAAAAGACTTTTCGGACGAAATGAAAAAAAAAAGAATAGATTAAAAATATATATATATATATAATTCTAATCTTAATAATTAGAATAATTAATAGAATAATAATTAAATATAGAATAGTATAGAATAGTAATTAAATAGTAAATTACTATAATACTAATTAGAATACTAATATATTAAGAGTAATATAAGAAGTATTATACTAATAATATAGTAATAAAAAAGATAAAAAAAAAAAAAAGTATATGAAGAAGGACTTTTTTTTCAAGCCCTACTTGTTGTGTATTGTTGTGTAATGTAAGATAGTAATTATCTTTTCTCAATTGGGAGAGATGGCTGAGTGGACTAAAGCGTCGGATTGCTAATCCGTTGTACGAGTTATTCGTACCGAGGGTTCGAATCCCTCTCTTTCCGGTTCCGTTGATGACTTCGTATTTTTTTTTCAAATCTTTTTCTTTATTTATTTTTTTTTTATTTTATATATAATAGTTAAAGATGTAGAATAGATAAAATTCTAAGAACATTTAATAAAAATCAAGCAAGGAAAAAGCCTTATTTTTTTTTTATTCTTCACGTCCAGGATTACGCCCTGGATCATTAGATAAAAATCCAAAGATGAAAAGGGAAACAAAGAATATTACTACTGTGTAAACAAAGAGTTTGAGAGTAAGCATTAGACAATCTCCAAGATCTTTTTTTTTGTTTGGAAAAAAAGAAAATAGATTCTCTATATTTATACCATATATCCCATTTTGACACCAAGAAATGAAGTGGTTTCTAGAACTTTTTCGAAATAGAAAAGCATTTTTCTAAATTCATTTGTAATAAGATGTAATAAGAGTCGAGTCTTGTGTGCCAAAAATTTGCTTTTATACCGAAAATTCCATATTTCGGGTGGATCTAACCGAATAGGTTTCTTTTAATAGAATGGAAAAAAGTTCAGAATGAGGAGATGGGGTAGGTAATCCAGATTTTTCACGTTTATACAATAACTTCAATGTTTGAATCAAGGGCCTAGACTATAAAGAACTAGAAAGAACTAGAAGACTTATCTGATCTTATCAATTAGTAGAATTTTTTCTCTTGAATAACTCATGAATTATTAATTATTCTAGGATAGTATTCAAAATTTCATCGAAAACTTACAGCAGCTTGCCAAACAAAGGCTAATAGAAAAAAGAACAGAGGGATTACTGGCATAATATCTACGATTGGATTCAAAAAAGCGTAGGCTTCAGGCAATTTTGTGAAGAAAAAACTGCTTGAATAAAGGGCAAAATTAAGACAGATACAAATCAAATTTAAAATATTAAGCATAACAAACATTTTGTTCTTGAAGATAATTGTATTTTGACTGAGTTATTAATATTCATATAAAAATGGATATAAATTAATATAAAATAGAGTTTAAGGTAGACAAAAAACTTTAAACTCAGCCAATCAAAAATCCTTCAATTATCAGCTAAAAAAAGAATAAAAGAAATCATATTTTCATACAATATCTTAATGGAATTCTATATTATGATCAATAAATTCAGTTTAATTCTATATCTACACATATCAAAATACGAATAACAAGCTAATCTAGTTCATAGATATTTTGGGGGGTAGGAATTGACAAAGAACCAATACCAATATTAGTTTTATTAGTTTTGAATCAAATATAGAAATGGGGCGTGGCCAAGCGGTAAGGCAACGGGTTTTGATCCCGCCATTCGGAGGTTCGAATCCTTCCGTCCCAGAGCCTATATTCTTTTCTATATCAAAATTATAGATATTAAAATAAAGATTGTTTTTTTGAACAACCTAATATCTTCCGTACTTGAAGAAGTGTGAGATTGATGACTCGGTCCTATCGAGCCACTTGAAGATGAAGATTCGAAGAGAACTACTTATTTCTTCGTCTTATCTTGTCTTATCTTATTGGTTTGCTAATATTTATATTGGAAATCAAAAAATATTTATATGATTCAATAAAATAAGGGGTTAATTTGAATTAATTCTTTTGTTTTTTTCATTGGATATTTTTTTATTAACACCATATTGACAACAGTGTATCAAATAAATATAATCCGATCTGGGTAATTAGATCTTATCTGTAGATTGATTTATATCTATTCCAGCGGTTTGGTTTTTCATTCCAATGAAATGATAGGTTTATTAGATTTTGAAATGATAGGTTTATTGGATTTGCTGTGATATAAAAGTCTTTTTTTTTTTATTTTCAATTTTAAATAGTAAATAGAAGAATAGATAGCATAAGAAACAAGAGATAATCTATCAATTTTGACTTTATTTAACTTTATCTATTTTTTTATCCGAATCAATTCGAAATTTTATAAATTTTTCTATTTCATTTCGTGTTCATTTCTTGTTAGTTTAATGTTTTGATTGTGTCGTACGATTCAATCTTTTTATTAATTCTTTTTGATTTCTTTTGATTTTTGATTTTGATTCTATCTACATAACCTAATTATTTTATCCTAATTATTTTATTTATATTTGGGATTGGGGTTGCTAACTCAATGGTAGAGTACTCGGCTTTTAAGTGCGGCTAACAGCTTTTACACATTTGTACGAAGAAAGAGATTCGTCCATACCAGCGGTATTATTTGTAAGACCACGACTGATCCTGAAAGGAATGAATGGAAAAAACAGCATGTCGTATCAATGGAGAATTCAGAGAATATTTGATTCTTACCGGATCCGCTCCAAACAAACTTTGTTTGAATTCTTGGTGCATAACATAAAAACAAATCAATTCAAATTCAAAGTTGGGATTTGGTCGAGTTAATAAATGGACAGAGCTCTGCGGCTCCAATTATAGGTAAATAAAAAAGCAACGAGCTCCCGTTCTTAATTTGAATGATTTTCCGATCTAATTAGACGTTAAAAATAGATTAGTGCCTGGTGCGGGAAAAGCTTTTTCTTGAGTGTATTTTCGATTTTTTTAATGAGTCCTAACTATTAGCTATTCTCCACTATGAAGGGAAATTGAATGTGTAGAAGAAAAAGTATATTGATAAAGCAATTTTTTTTCCAAAATCAAAAAAGAGTGATTGACTTGAAAAAGTAAAGGATTTCTAGTCACCTATTACCCTATAATGAACATAAACCAATTAGAAAGGAACATAAACCAATTAGATGAAAAAAAGAGAGGATTAGAGGGTCCGCTGGTGAGTTTAACTATTTCCGAGGTATCTATTCTTTTTATATTATACTATTTTGTTTTTATGGTATCGCACTATGTATCATTTAATAACCCAATAAACCCCCTATCTTTGCTTCAATCAAATCGAATTAAAAATGAAAATAGAGAAATCTCAAAGAAATTTAGAAATAGATAGATCTCGAAAAAATAACTTCCTATACCCACTTATTTTTCGGGAGTATATTTATACATTTGCTCATGATCGTGACTTAAATAGATCCATTTTGTTAGAAAATGTGGGTTATGACAATAAATATAGTTTACTAATCGTAAAGCGTTTAATTACTCGAATGTATCAACAGAATCATTTGAGTATTTCCGCTAATGATTCTAACCAAAATACATTTTTTAGGTATAACAAAAATTTTTATTTTCAAATGATATCGGAGGGATTTGCAGTTATTGTGGAAATTCCATTTTCCTTACGATTAGTATCCTCTTTAGAAAGATCAGAAATAGTAAAATCTCATAATTTACGATCAATTCATTCAATATTTCCTTTTTTAGAGGGCAAATTTCCACATTTAAATTATGTGTCAAATGGACTAATACCCTACCCCATCCATCTAGAAAAATTGGTTCAAATCCTTCGCTATTGGGTGAAAGATCCCTCCTCTTTGCATTTATTACGACTCTTTCTTCACGAGTATTGGAATTTGAACAGTCGTATTATTCCAAAGAAATCTATTTCTTTTTTTGCAAAAAAGACTCCAAGATTCTTCTTGTTCTTATATAATTCTCATGTATATGAATACGAGTCCGTTTTCTTTTTTCTTTGTAATCAATCCTTTCATTTCCGATTAACATTTTCTCAGGTCTTTCTTGAGCGAATATATTTCTATGGAAAAATA